AGTAAAAATGGCAGTGATTTCAATATAAGAAGAAGATCTAATGATTTCGGTAGAAATAAAAAATACAGACATTTATGGGTTCAATGCGAAAATTGTTATGGATTAAATTATAAAAAATTTTTTAGGTCAAAAATGAATATTTGTGAACAGTGTAGATATCATTTGAAAATGAGCAGTTCAGATAGAATCGAACTTTCGATTGATCCGGGGACTTGGGATCCTATGGATGAAGATATGGTCTCTATGGACCCCATTGAATTTCATTCAGAGGGGGAACCCTATAGAGATCGTATCGATTCTTATCAAAGAAAGACAGGTTTAACTGAAGCTGTTCAAACAGGCATAGGTCAACTAAATAGTATTCCCATAGCAATTGGAGTTATGGATTTTAAGTTCATGGGAGGTAGTATGGGATCCGTAGTAGGCGAGAAAATCACCCGTTTGATCGAGTATGCTACTAATCGATCTTTACCTGTCATTATTGTGTGTGCTTCTGGAGGAGCGCGCATGCAAGAAGGAAGTTTGAGTTTGATGCAAATGGCTAAAATATCTTCCGCTTCATATAATTATCAATCAAATAAAAAATTATTCTATGTATCAATCCTTACATCTCCTACAACCGGTGGAGTAACAGCCAGTTTTGGTATGTTGGGAGATGTCATTGTTTCTGAACCTAATGCCTACGTTGCATTTGCGGGTAAAAGAGTAATTGAACAAACATTGAATAAGACAGTACCCGATGGTTCACAAGCGGCTGAGTATTTATTCCATAAAGGCTTATTTGACCCAATTGTACCACGTAATCCTTTAAAAGGTGTTCTGAGTGAGTTATTTCAGCTCCACGGTTTCTTTCCCTTGAATCAAAATTCAAAAAATTAATAAAGTATAGCACTAAATTCAGTTATTTGTAGCGAACAAGTATTTAGTTCATCGTAATCAAAAAAAAACTAAAAAGAATGGTGTTTTCTTTGATGACATAAGTTCTACTTGTAATAAGAGTTAGAAGTTTCGGGTAATTACTTTTTTTTTTTCCTCCAGATCTATTTTTTTATCCTACCTCTATTCATGATTAGTAATCACGAACCTTCTATCAACAGGATAAAAAAGTGAATTTTTCCCTCCGAGGAATTAGGGAAAATAAAAAAAAATTATCTGGCCTTCTTACGTATTAATATAGACAATAAAAAAAAATATCGAAATCAAAATAAAAAGAAATAAATATAAAATAGAGAATAGAAGTTATTTCTATATCTATCGATAACCCCCGTTTTTTATTTTACTATGAATCCCCGTTTGTTGGATGGATCGAATTAGTTAGAGTCGCAAACTCCTAATAAAATCTTTATAAACTCCTTATTAGATTAGAAAGATAGAAAGAAATAAGGATGGGAGAAGAATATTAAAATATATTAATAAAGCGAATTATCATACATATTCGTGTAGAAAGATGAATAGGTACACTTATTTTATTTAGTTCTACATTCCTTGCACTTATTAACTACTTATTATATTAACTACTTATTAACTACTTATAAATATTAATTTCTAAATATTAATAATTTATTAAATTTAATAAATTATTAATATTTAATTATAATATAATTATTATATATAATAATAATATAATTATTAAATTATATTATAAATATAATACAGTTTATGATATATACTTAGGATAGATATACTTAGGATAGATATACTTATCATATCATAAGATATCTTTCTCTTTCTAATAGAAAGAAATATTAAATCGAGGCACCCATTCTATGACAGATCTCAACTTACCCTCTATTTTTGTGCCTTTAGTGGGCCTAGTATTTCCGGCAATTGCAATGGCTTCTTTATCTCTTCATGTCCAAAAAAATAAGATTGTCTAGATCCGATGGGACCAAATCTCATCAATTTATTTCAACACTGGATCATAATACAGATATTTATTTAGTGTAATATGGTACGATATGTGACTCTTTACGAACACAAATGAAAGAACTGTTATGCATGCGGATGCATGATATCCGCATAAATGCATGTATATGCAGGTATAGCTGGTTAAATTAAAAATGGATCGGCGAATATTTTATTTAAATGGAAAGTCAATGTATCTAACAAATTACTTCTAACGGTTTACATCAGAATAGTGCTAGTTAATGAAAGTTACTTCGGGATCAAGAAAGTAAAATTCATTTGGGTTATTCTCTCAATTCCAATCGAATGCAACTGGATCTAGTAGAGTATGAATTGGCGATCAGAACATATATGGATAGAACTTATAATGGGGTCTCGAAAAACAAGTAATTTTTTCTGGGCCTGTATCCTTTTTTTAGGTTCACTAGGATTCTTAGTGGTTGGAACTTCCAGTTATCTTGGTAGGAATCTGATATCCGTATTTCCATCTCAGCAAATTATTTTTTTTCCACAAGGGATAGTGATGTCTTTCTATGGGATCGCAGGTCTATTCATTAGCTCCTATTTGTGGTGCACAATTTCATGGAATGTAGGTAGTGGTTATGACCGATTCGATAGAAAAGAAGGAATAGTGTGTATTTTTCGTTGGGGATTTCCTGGAATAAATCGTCGCATCTTCCTTCGCTTACTTATGAGAGATATCCAATCCATCAGAATGGAGGTTAAAGAGGGTCTTTATCCTCGTCGTGTCCTTTATATGGAAATCAGAGGCCAAGGAGCCATTCCCTTGACTCGTACTGATGAGTATTTTACTCCACGAGAAATTGAACAAAAAGCTGCCGAATTGGCCTATTTCTTGCGGGTACCAATTGAAGTATTTTGAAATGAACTGAAGAAAAAATTGAAAAAAAAAAACTTGCTAATTTCCTTTTTAATACAACCGTCGACTCTATCTGATATTTCTCTGAAGTACGAGTTCTATAAAAAGGTATTGAACCCATGGATCTATTTCCTATTTTTGTCTAATAATTTAGATCTCGGATCTATAAGGAAAGGAATATAGAAATAGAATAAGGGTCCTTTTAGGATAAAAATGAAAAAAAAAAAGAAAGCCTGGGTCTCCCTCCCATATATTTCATCCATAATATTTTTGCCCTGGTGGGTCTCTCTCTCATTTAATAAATGTCTGGAACCTTGGGTTACTAATTGGTGGAATACCGGGAAATCCGAAACTTTTTTGAATGATATTCAAGAGAAAAACGTTCTAGAAAGATTCATAGAATTGGAAGAACTATTCCTCTTGGATGAAATGATAAAGGAGTACCCGGAGACGCATATACAAAAACTTCGTACAGGAATACACAAGGAAACGATACAATTGGTCAAAACACACAATGAATATCATCTCCATATCATTTTGGATTTCTCGACAAATATAATTTGTTTCGCTATTCTAAGTGGTTATTTTATTCTGGGTAATGAAGAACTTGTCATTCTTAATTCTTGGATTCAGGAATTCCTCTATAACTTAAGTGACACAATAAAAGCTTTTTTGATTCTTTTAGTTACTGATTTATGGATCGGATTTCATTCGACCCATGGTTGGGAACTAATGATTGGTTCGGTCTACAACGATTTTGGATTGGTTCATAACGATCAAATTATATCTAGTCTTGTTTCCACTTTTCCAGTTATTCTAGATACAATTGTGAAATATTGGATCTTCTATTATTTAAATCGTGTATCTCCTTCACTTGTAGTCATTTATCATTCAATGAATGAATGAAGAACTCATTTGATCTCCTGATATCAATCAAATCAGAATCTTTCTTCGTATATAAAGAAAACATTTTCAATCTTACTTAATTCTTTATACTTCTAGTTCTTCAAGGTATTCGTCCTATATTCCAGTACAATTATCCCAGTACAATGACAGACTCGTGTATAGGGAACTATACTAGCTACCTATCTAATTTATTGTAGAAATTCCGGGATCAATGATTGGACATGCAAAATAGAAATACTTTTTCTTGGGTAAAGGAACAGATGACTCAATCGATTTCTATATCGATCATGATATATGTAATAACTCGGGCATCTATTTCAAATGCATATCCCATTTTTGCGCAGCAGGGTTATGAAAACCCACGAGAAGCAACTGGACGAATTGTATGTGCCAATTGCCATTTAGCTAATAAGCCCGTGGATATTGAAGTTCCGCAAGCCGTGCTTCCTGATACTGTATTTGAAGCAGTTGTTCAAATCCCTTATGATATGCAACTGAAACAAGTTCTTGCTAATGGTAAAAAGGGGGCTTTGAATGTAGGGGCTGTTCTTATTTTACCCGAGGGATTCGAATTAGCCCCCCCCGATCGTATTTCTCCCGAGGTGAGAGAAAAGATGGGAAATCTGTCTTTTCAGAGTTATCGTCCCAATAAAAGAAATATTCTTGTGATAGGTCCTGTTCCCGGTCAGAAATATAGTGAAATCGCCTTTCCCATTCTTTCCCCCGACCCTGCTACGAGGAAAGACGTTCACTTCTTAAAATATCCCATATATGTAGGTGGGAACAGAGGAAGGGGTCAGATTTATCCTGATGGGAGCAAGAGTAACAATACAGTCTATAATGCTACATCAGCAGGTATAGTAAGCAGAATAGTACGTAAAGAAAAAGGAGGATATGAAATAACCATAGTTGATGCATCGGATGGACATCAAGTGGTTGATATTATACCTCCAGGACCAGAACTTCTTGTTTCAGAGGGTGAATCCATCAAGCTTGATCAACCATTAACAAGCAATCCCAATGTAGGAGGGTTTGGTCAGGGAGATGCAGAAATAGTGCTTCAAGATCCATTACGTGTCCAAGGCCTTTTGTTCTTCTTGGCATCTGTTATTTTGGCACAAGTTTTTTTGGTTCTTAAAAAGAAACAGTTTGAAAAGGTTCAATTGTATGAAATGAATTTCTAGGTCCAGAAATTCCTTAACATCAAGTTGGTAAAAAGCAACAAATTATTGTCGATCGATACTTATGTATGATCAAAAAATTCTGTAAACCTTTTTGTTTATACTGTTTTTGTTTTGTTTGTGGGATG